CGTAAATGGATGCGTCTCGAACTCCATATATATTACTTCTCAATACAATTTCTTTCAAATTTAGTAAAATTTCATGTACCGATTCTTCAATACCTACTATCGTAGAATATTCATGTGGCACCTTCTCAGATTTTGCACATGTGATACATGTTCCTTCTATTTCTCCAAGTAAAGCCCTTCGCATGGCAATACCCATGGTATCGGCTTGACCTTTCATAAGTGGGCACAGAATGAAACGACCATAATAAAGACGATTACTATCTATTCTTGATTCAACACACCTCCACTGCAGTGTTCGAGTGGATCCTACTACTTCCTCTCGAACCATACTATAATAATACTATTATTAGATCAGATCATTGAATCATTTATTTCTCTTGAAATCCTTTTTTATTATTTCTACACACGTCTTTTTTTAGGAGGTCGACATCCATTATGTGGCATAGGTGTTACATCACGTACGAAACTTAGTCGTATACCACTTCTACAAATGGCTCGTAATGCTGCGTCTCTTCCAAGTCCAGGACCCTTTATCATAACTCCTGCTCGTTGCATACCCTGATCAACTACAGTACGAATAGCATTTACTGCTGCTGCTTGAGCAGCGTAGGGTGTCCCTCTTCTTGGGCCTTTGAATCCAGAAGTACCAGCGGAGGCCCAAGAAACCACTCGACCTCGTACATCTGTAATAGTTACAATAGTATTGTTCAAACTTGCTTGAACATGAATAATTCCTTTTGGTATTCTACGTCCATTCTTACGTGAACCAATACGCCTATTCCTACGTGAACCAATTCTTGGTATAGCTTTTGTCATATTTTATCATCTCATAACTATGAGTCAGAAATATACAGAAAGAAAAGATACGGAAATATCCATTTCATGTTAAAAGAAATCCCCCTTTTGTTCTTCCTTTATTTTAAAAAGTTTTTTTTTTGAAAGGGTTATCCTTGTCTCTGTTTATGTCTCGGATTGGAACAAATCACTATAATTCGTCCGCGCCGACGGATCAGTCGGCATTTTTCACAAATTTTACGAACGGAAGCCCGTATTTTCATATTTATTATTCCTTACCTTAATGTTGAATCTATTCCTTGGAAGAAAATAAGTCTCTTGCATTTTTTTAATTGTTTGTATCGTCGTGAAAATGAAAGGAATGTTTAAAAAATTATCTAATCGTTCGAATCTTCGTTTCGAAGTCTATAAATTATACGTCCCCTGGTTGAATCATAACGACTTACTTCAATTTTTACTCTATCCCCCGGTAGTATCCGTATAAAACTACGGCGGATCCTTCCCGAAATATAACCTAGAATTACATCTTCATTATCTAAGCGGACCCGGAACATACCGTTGGGAAGTGATTCAGTAATTAAACCTTCATGAATAAATTTTTGTTCTTTCATTCCAGGTAAGCTCCTTGAAATATCAACTAATGGAGGAAAAGTTATATAATTCACTTTTCTTCTCTATAAAATAGGAAGTTAGAGATAAAATTAGGATACCGGAGGAGTAGGATCACCATATATATAACAAAAGTTCGCCTCCAATTTTTTCTCGTCGAGCTTCTCGATCCGTCATTATACCTCGAGAAGTGGAAAGAATTACAATTCCTATTCCACCTAAAATCTTAGGAATTTGTTGGTAGTTGGAATAAATTCGTAAACCAGGTCGGCTGATACGCTTTAAAATAGTTTTATGTATTCTTTTCCTAGTCTTTTTATGTCGCAGAGTTAAAACCAAGAAATTTTTGTTACCTTCTTGATGTTTCCGAACGTTTTCAATAAAACCTTCTCGTAGAAGTATTTTCACAATATTTTCGGTAATATTAGTAGATGCTATTCGAATCGTTCTTTTTTTATCCATGTCAGCATTTCTTATAGAAGTTATTATATTGGAAATAGTGTCCCTACCCATGGCGAACTATAATTATTGGTGCCTTCTAATTTTGATATAATTAACATGTTATCTTTTTTGTTTGTTTTATTTTCTTTCATTTTTTTGTTTATTTTGTTTAATTTTTAATATTATAAAAAAAGTATATGCGTGAGACACCATCTACTATACTCCACTAAATTTGATCTATTTTAGATGTTCTGATATATCATAGTCTCATTTAGTATTATTTATAATACCTCGGGAGCCAATGAAACTATTTTAGTAAAATTCAACTGTCTCAATTCCCGAGCGATCGCACCAAAAACCCGAGTTCCTTTTGGATTTCCTTTTTGATCAATGACAACCGCAGCATTGTCATCATATCGTATTATGATACCGTTGTCACGTTTGAGTTCTTTACAAGTACGTACAATTACAGCTCTAATTACTTCTGATCTTTCTAGTGGCATATTTGGCACTGCTTCTTTAATTACAGCAACAATAACGTCACCAATATGAGCATATCTATAATTACCAGCTCCTATGATTCGAATACACATCAATTCTCGGGCTCCGCTGTTATCCGCTACATTCAAAAGGGTTTGAGGTTGAATCATATCATTTTATTGGAATCTGTTATTTTAATGGAAAGGATGAAGGAAAGAAAAAAAGAAATATTTTCTGTCCAGAAATAAATAAACTTGCAGTTGTTTTTTCATCCTCAATATACCATTTAGTTCTACATCTCCATCCTGACAAATTTAGTTCGTATAGGCATTTTGGACGCAGCTAGTGAAATAGCTGTTCTGGCTACAGTTTCAGATACTCCACTCATTTCATAAAGTATTCGACCTGGTTTAACAACGGATACCCAATATTCGGGGGATCCCTTACCCGAACCCATACGTGTTTCTGCGGGTCTTACTGTAACAGGTTTGTCGGGAAATATGCGTACCCATATTTTTCCACCACGACGCATATATCGTGTCATTGCTCTTCGCCCCGCTTCTATTTGTCTAGCTGTGATCCAAGTGGGTTCGAGTGCTTTAAGAGCGTATCTGCCGAAACAAATATAATTGCCGCGACAAGATATTCCCTTCATTCTTCCTCTATGTTGTTTACGAAATCTGGTTCTTTTGGGGTTATAGTTGATGGTCATTTCTTAATTCGATCTCTACTGCAGAACTGGACACGAAAGTTTCCTTTCATCCAGCTCCTCGCGAATAAAAAGATTCACTAATATGACATATTACAGATACACATGGAAAAAATAATCCAATAAGACATTTATCAATATTGAATTTGTTATACTAGGAAGATGTATGTACGGGATATACAGATAGAATGTTTCTATTATGCATATTTATGGATTATAGATAATGTTTATAATGTTTTTTTTATAATGATCCTTATTTTGACTCTTCTTAAATGATGCCAAAATATTGTAATGTAATCTAAAGTTTCGCGGGCGAATATTGACTCTTTGCTTTTTGTTATTTCTAGGTCAATCCATGACTTCTCGAAATAAATTTATTTTTTCTCGGTTCGTTCCGCCATCCCACCCAATGAATTATTCGGATTTGTTTTCAGTAGAATCCTATGCAATCACAGGTTTCATCGTTCCTATAGCTTCTCTATTAATGGTTAAGTCTGAACTCTGCAATGGAGCTCCCAAAAAAAATTTCTCTTCTCGAGTCAATCTACTTAGTTTTTATTAACTCGAGGCTCTTTATTATTCATATCACTTTATTTTATTATTATTTTATATTTATTTTTATTATTTATTCAGTTTTGATGCTTTATTACATTGCCTTTTATGAGATAATTCATAGACCATACATATTGGAATCATATATCATTGATATTTTTGTTCTTTCTTTCTCTCATCCTTTCATTTATCTACATCTCTTTATTTTTGCTTCACAACCCAACCCATAAATAAGATTATTTCCATAAATAAGATTTTTTATAGAAAAGATTTTAGTTGCAGTTGCTGCAACTATATGATTGATCCACTCATCTCATATAGTGACTGTTTCTTGGGATATTGATATTACGAAGCAATAAGTTAGTTAGTTATTAGTTTTTTTATTATACTTATTATTATACTTATTAAGTTAAGTTTAAGTAACTTATTAAGTTTAAGTAGGGATCAGTCTTTTTTTTAATCCCAACTCTTAACTCTAAAGAAAAATTAACGAGTCACACACTAAGCATAGCAATTCTAACAAATGGTCAATCGAATTTTTATTCAACCTTATAGAATTGGAATTGCTCATTTTTGTTTGATTTAATGGAAAAAGAATGAACAAGTTTGTGATTTTTTGTTCTATTACTGAATAGAAAGGAAAGACAAATAAAAGTCTATTATTGCTCCTCCCAAAATATCCAAATTTTGATGCCTAATACTCCATAAATAGTTCGAATTGTATAGGAACAATGATCAATTTTAGCGCGAATTGTTTGTAAGGGAACTCTCCCCTCTCTGATCCATTCGACACGTGCAATTTCTTTTCCGTTGATCCGCCCTGCAATTTGCACTTGAATTCCTTTTGTATCTGTTGTTTGTTCAGCTAATTCAATAGTTTTTTTCATTGCCTTTCGGAATGAAACTCTATTTTTTAATTGTAAAGCTATATATTCCGCAAGAATATTAGGTTGCCCATAGGGTTTTTCCACTTTTGTAATAGCAATATTGAGTCTCCGGTTCACAGAATGCAATTCTTTTTGTATATTCACCTGTAATTCTTCGATGCTTCCTGTTTGGTCCTCTATTAAGAAATTAGGAAATCCAATATAGATTATGACCTGAATCAAATCGATCCTTTTTTTAATTTCTATCCGTGCAATTCCTTCGAAATCTGAGGATATTCTCCTATTTTTTTGTACATAGTTCTTAATACAATTCCTTATTTTTTCATCTTCTTGTAAACTTACAGAATAATTTTTTGGTTTCTCGAACCAAAAGGAATGATGATGTTGAGTTGTACCAAGTCTGAAACCAAGTGGATTTATTTTTTGTCCCATATTTTTCTATTATATTTTTTTCCACCCATATATTATATTTGACTATAAATAATATAACGAATCTAAATCTTAGATTTATCTAATAAAAATTTAGA